TTATGTTTTGGGTTGTAACAAATTACAATAATTCGCCCCCTTCTACGTATCAGTCGACATTTGTTACAAATTTTCCGAACTGAAGCCCTTTTTTTCATATTCTTTCGATTCCTAAAAAAAAATAAATTAGTTCTATTTTCCTACATCGCGTTGAGTTAGGACCTCATCCTTGACATTTTTTATTAACCTATCAAAAAGAATAATATGATCACTTTCTTCTTTTATTTTTGTATGTCAATTAAACTGCATAATCTGATTGAAGGTATATATCATAAAGATTACTACCAAACATAACACAAAATTTCTCCCCCGACTTTTTCTAGTCGAGCTTGGCGGTCTGTGATTATACCACGGGATGTGGAAACAATTACAATGCCCATTCCACCTAAAAGTCTAGGCATTTTTTGATAGTTGGAATAAATTCTTAAACCAGGTCGACTGATTCGTTTTAAATTTAGACTACTTTTATCGGGTCCTTTCCTATTTCTTCTATGTCGAAGAGTTAAAACTAAAAATTTTTTTTTTCCTTCCAAATGTTTTCTCACATTTTCAATAAAACCTTCTTCTAACAAAATTTTTATAATGTTTTCGGTGCTGTTATTAGATTCTATTCGAACTGTTTCTTTTTTAGCCATATCGGCATTTCGTATAGAGGTTATAATATCGGCGATTGTGTCCCTCCCCATGATAAAAAAATCTTCTTCTTTTTTTTTTATTTTGAGCTAATCAACATATCTTTTTATTTTGTCGTAATTCAATTAGCTAAGTAACTATTCCTAACGAAGTAGGTGAAATGAATATAACTAGTAGAAATCTAATTAATTATACAAAAAGTTACTTTTTTTCTTTAATATTTTTTTTTTCTTTATAGAATATTAAAGAAAAAAAAATATTAAAGAAAAAATCGAAATCAACTATAATTATATCAAGTATGTGCCTGAAAAAAACTAGCGTTTTTGTTTCTGTTTTCAACCAAGTCTCTCAAATTTCTTATCTTAAATTCGTTAATCAATTATAACACTTCAGGGGCTAATGAAATTATTTTAGTAAAATTTAACTGTCTCAATTCCCCCGCAATTGGACCAAAAATTCGTGTTCCTTTTGGATTTCCTTTTTGATCAATAATAACTGCAGCATTATCATCATATCGTATTATCATACCGTTGTCACGTTTGAGTTCTTTTGAAGTACGTACTATTACAGCTCGAATCACTTCCGATCTTTCTAGTGATGAATTTGGACCGACTTCTTTGATCACCGCAACAATAACATCACCGATATGAGCATATCGTCGATTACTAGTACCTAAGATTCGAATGCACATTAATTTTCTGGCTCCGCTGTTATCTGCTACATTCAAATGGGTCTGAGGTTGGATCATATCATTTTTTGATCTCGTATTATTATCTAAGCAACAAAAGTAAAAGTAATATTATTTTGTCAATAAAAACATGGGGCGACTTTACTTTGCAGTTCTAAAGAACTTTGTCTTGTGCATTAGTTGATCGAATAATAAACTGGGTTCGTATAGGCATTTTTGATGCTGCTATTTGAATAGCTTTTCGAGCTACCTTTTCTCTTACTCCCCCCATTTCATAAAGGATTCGTCCGGGTTTAACAACAGCTACCCAAAACTCCGGCGATCCTTTTCCGGAACCCATTCGTGTTTCTTTAGTCCTTACAGTAACTGGTTTATCGGGAAAGATGCGTACCCATATTTTGCCACCACGACGCGCATTTCTGGTCATGGCTCGACGTCCCGCTTCAATTTGTCTAGATGTAATCCAAGAGGGTTCAAGTGCTTGAAGAGCATATTTACCGAACGAAATCTGATTACCTCGAAAGGAAATTCCTTTCATTCTTCCTCTATGTTGTTTACGGAATCTGGTTCTTTTGGGGTTATAATTGATGGCTGGTTCCGAATTCCATCTTTACTCCAGAACTGGACATGAAAGTTTGCTCTCATCCAGCTCCTCACGAATTTAATTATTCGCCAAAAAATATATGCCCTAGAAGTCTCTAAAAAATCTATGCCATATATAATTACGATATTGACGGCGTGCATTTTTTCACATCTATACTAATTTTCTTTTTATTAGTTAGATTATTCAAAATTTTGGTATTTATTTTGTTATTTATTTTGGTCTTATTTAGCAGGTGTTTTCTTTCAATTTTGAATACAAAAAATTTGATATCATAAAAATTTTCGTGGGCGAATATTGACTCTTTATAGTGAAACTTTCCGTTTTTTTTTTTTATTATTATTATGATTTCTAGTAATTCTATTTTTACTTATGGTTTTTACAAAAATTAGTATTCTGGTTCTTTTCGCTATCCTTCCCCCAAAATCATTAAGATTCTTTCTTGAATAGAATCATATGAATTCAGAGGTTCCATCGTTCCCATCGCTTTTTCATTCATGCTTAGGTCTTAATTGTCCAAAAGAGCTTTTATTATTTTAAAAATAGTTATTGTCGAATCAATTTTCTTAGTCGTTATTGACTCGAAGCTCGTTATTGTTTTGTGTTACTTAATCGCTATAATTAATAAAGAGGTTAATTTAATTATAGATCAATGGGTATTCATGCTTTCTTACATTATTTTTTAAAACTAAATTTAAAGACCGTACAGATATATATACATATTCATACTTTATTTATTGAGTTATGTTTTTTTTCTTTCTTTCGCCCTCTCTTTCTTTTTTTATCTGTCATTTTTTTTTGTTTTGTAAGTTGTTAATGATATTGCTTTTTTCAGGCAATAATTTGTTTGTTACGGAATTGATAAACTGCTTTTTTATTCAGATAATTGAAAGCGATGAGTTGGTTATTTTTTTTTGTTTCTTCCTAGTCGTTTTGTTCATTCGTTTTTGAATTGACTAGCGCTATTAAACAAAAAAAAACCAACGAGTCACACACTAAGCATAGCATGTATATATAATAATTTACTAAATTATGTAATTATTATTTAACCTTATAGAATTATCCTAGTTTCTATTTTTTGAGTGTAATAAAACCTTTGTTGTATTCTGTTGGATCAATGTCTAGCAGTAGCCAAGAACAAGCAAAGTCAAGTATAGATTTTTTTTTCTTGATCTTGAAAGTCTCCAAATACCCAAATTTTGATCCCTAATACTCCATAAATAGTTCGAACTGGATAACAACAATAATCAATTTTCGCTCGAACGGTTTGCAGTGGAAGTCGACCTTCCCTAACCCAGTGGCTGCGTGCCATTTCTTTTCCACCCAGACGTCCGCTTATTTGTATTTGAATTCCTTTTGTATCCGCCTGTTTGGCTAATTCAATAGCCTTTTTCATGGCTTGTCGAAATGAAACTCTATTTTTTAATTGTCCAGCTATAAATTCTGCAAGAATATTTGGATGACCGTAAGGATTTGCAATCCTTACAATCGTCATGTTTAGTTTTCGGTTGTCACAATTAAGTTCTTGTTCTATATTTAATTGTAATTCTTGAATTCGTTTCTGTTGGTTTTCTATTAATAATTTTGGAAATCCCATATAGATTATAACTTGAATAATATCAATTCGTTTTTGAATTTCTATCCGCGCAATTCCCTCAAGAGCTGATGTTTTTTTTATAGTTGTTTGTACATAATTTTTGATACTATTTCTGATTTTTTGATCTTCTTGAAGACCCTCAGAATAGTTTTTAGGATGGGCAAACCACAGTGAATGGTGATTTTGGTTTGTCCCAAGTCTGAAACCCAATGGGTTTGTTTTTTGTCCCATAATTTTCCTCCACGATTTTAAATATTATCAACTCTCTTATTTCAAGACTTTCAAAGGTACCGATTTTGGATTTTCCTTTGTTCGATCTGGATTGTTCTCAGATTCGAAAAATTTTGTCTCCTCGTCCCTAAATAAAATATCTTTCACGACAATAGTTATATGACAAGTTCGTTTTTTGATCATAAAACTGCGACCACGAGCTTGAGGTCTTCTTTTTTTTGCCGTAGGTCCTTCATTGACTTGTACTTGACTAATAATTAAATTTTCTTTATTAAAACCTGCATTGGCATTAGCATTTTCAGTTGCCGAATAAACTAATTTGAAAATTGGATACGATGCTTGATAAGGCAAAAGCTCAAGTACCATAAGTGCTTCTTCGCAGAACCGTCCACGAATCTGATCAATAACTCTTCGAGCTTTATCAGCTGACATATGGATATATTGACTTGTAGCATAGACCTCGCCATTGTTCTTGTTCTTTCTTTTCATAACATTTTCCTATATTAATTACTAATAATTTAGATAAGTAAAAGATCATTTAGATAACTAAAAAAATGCATCGATTGGTTTTTTTAATATCAATCCAGAAAATTCACTAATAAAAAAAAAATTAACGCCGACGAGATTTCGTATCATTTTTTGAATATTCTCCAAAATTTCGAGTAGGTGCAAATTCGCCCAATTTGTGTCCCACCATCGTATCTGTTATAAAAATAGGTAAATGTTCTTTTCCATTATGGATAGCAATGGTATGACCAATCATTCTGGGTATAATGGTTGATGCTCGCGACCATGTTACTATTATTTCTTTTTCTTCTTTTGTATTAAGCTTATTTATTTTTCTTAATAAATGAATTGTTACAAAAGGGTTTTTTTTTAATGAACGTGACACAGTGAATTTCTCCTATTTTAGGTTGTTTTGATTTCTTTTTTTTGAAAAGACGAACAAATCAATTCGATTTTCTCTCCTATCCCATTTTAGTTACTACGGCGACGAAGAATCAAATTTTCACTATATTTATTCTTTTTTCTACTTCGTCTTCCAAGTGCAGGATAACCCCAAGGGGTTGCGGGTTTTTTTCTACCAATTGGAGCCCTCCCTTCACCACCCCCATGGGGATGGTCTACAGGGTTCATAACTACTCCTCTTACTACAGGACGTTTACCTAGCCAACGTTTCGATCCGGCTCTACCCAAATTTTTCTGGTTCACCCCAGCATTCCCTACTTGTCCCACTGTTGCTGAGCAGT